TATCAACCATTTCTTTCTTTTCCGCTCGCCTGGAAGGGACAAAAGAAACATCTTGTTTTTTCTTCAACAATTTAGGATCTCTAGTGGACCTCTCAGTAGGATTCGAACCCAGATGAAGTTCTGACCATCTGTCAGAGAAAAAAGAACGAATTGATCTTGTAGGATTCCCAAGAAATTCTTCGATTTCTTCCGGAAGCAGATGATTATTCATCCGCTTCTCAGGTTCCGTTAATAGCCAGGACATGGAGGAAGATCCAAAAAGGCATTTCGGGAATCGATCTGATTCTATCTCTGTTCGTTCCGTTTGAAGAAAGGAAGGATCCCAAAGAATCGATCTCTCTTTTAGTTGCTGAATCTCTGTTTGATCGATCAATGTGTGATATTCTGAATTCTCATTTCTAACGGAATCGAAATGATCTCTGGATTGATCAGAAGAAGATCCTTTCCATTGGCTAGAATCCGTTACTTGAACGAAAATAGATCTTGTGGAATCATATTGAATATTTGACAATACATTCCGTACCTTGCTAAAAAACCGATCCTTGTTTACCAACCACACATTGTCTAACCAAATCCAATTCTCTCTCGAGACGTTCCTCAAAAAATCCGATTCGTGCTGATTCTTCCCCCAACTAACGAAGAGATCTTGGCGGAATTGCCACATATGAAATTGAGCACAATTTTGCAAAGAAATACCCCACTTGTTTCTCGAGAAGAGATGGGAAACATGCTCAATATCATTGGATTGCATAGTTGCCCCAGCTCCTTGTTGTTTGAAGAAACTCTCCCCCTGAATTGGTCTTTTTTCACGAAAAGCAGACATGAGATAACAAATCAAGTCTTTCCCTAAGATTTCGAATAGCTGTCCCGAATTCAAGTTGATTATGTTTCGTTTCTTCCTCGGAGAAAGACGATCAAACAATTCCCAATCATGGTCCTTGCGGATCGGATCATCCGTATAGGATAAAAAAAGAAACTCCAGATATTTGCTATCTTTCTCTTTGAATGAGATCTCAATTCCAGCTACGGTTTCATTAGATATCTGACAACTAGAATCCCTCTTTTTTCCGATCCGGTTCCTCCACCACCGCGAACCCCGGTTAGATTCAGGCATGATACGCTTTTTCTTTCTTGGGAGAACCCAAGTACTCTCTTGCGGATCCATGAAACAACTCTCAGAAATCTTTTTCCTTTTTGGAAGATACAGGAGCGAAACAATCAACCTATTTCTATTGGAAGACCAAAAAGATTCTTCCAATGTCTCCTTTCTGGGTCCAATGGAATTCATAGGTATAGGAAGAAGCCCCATCAAATAGAGATTTTTTCTTTCAACCATCTCTCGATTGTTAATACGAGATATAAGGACCACTACTACAAGCAGTACTACACCTTTGATCGTGAAATATCGATTGCTTGTTGCACCCTGTGAATCACGTGAAAGTAGGATACTCCAAATTCGGGGGTCAAAGAGTTTCATAAAACGTTCTTGGTGGAAAAAAATGTGAGTGAAAGATCCCACTGAATCGAATTTGATCCATGAATCTAAGAAATAGTGAGAATTCTTGATCTCTCTCAATTCGAATATCCAGGATTTGAATTGATGTCGTTTCATTGATTCCTCCTAAAGATTTCATTTCAATTGGAATTTGGTTATTCACGATGTACGACGATCCCTGTGAAGCATCCATGGCTGAATGGTTAAAGCGCCCAACTCATAATTGGCAAATTCGTAGGTTCAATTCCTGCTGGATGCACGCCAATGGGAACATTCAATAAGTCTATTGGAATTGGCTCTGTATCAATGGAATCTCATCATCCATACATAGCGAATTGGTATGGTATATTCATACCATAACATATGAACAGTAAGAACTAGAATTCTTATCGATACTGGAACTCATAGGGAAGAAAATGGATTTATGGATGGAATCAAATATGCAGTATTTACAGAAAAAAGTATTCGGTTATTGGGGAACAATCAATATACTTCTAATGTCGAATCAGGATCAACTAGGACAGAAATAAAGCATTGGGTCGAACTCTTCTTTGGTGTCAAGGTAATAGCTATGAATAGTCATCGACTCCCGGGAAAGGGTAGAAGGATGGGACATACAATGCATTACAGACGTATGATCATTACGCTTCAACCGGGTTATTCTATCCCACCTCTTATAGAGAAAAGAACTTAAAGCAAAAGACTTAATAACACGGCAATACATTTATACAAAACTTCTACCCCGAGCACACGCAATGGAGCCGTAGACAGTCAAGTGAAATCCAATCCACGAAATAATTTGATCTATGGACAGCATCGTTGTGGTAAAGGTCGTAATGCCAGAGGGATCATTACCGCAGGGCATAGAGGGGGAGGTCATAAGCGTCTATACCGTAAAATCGACTTTCGACGGAATGAAAAAGAGATATCTGGTAGAATCGTAACCATAGAATATGACCCTAATCGAAATGCATACATTTGTCTCATACACTATGGGGATGGTGAGAAGAGATATATTTTACATCCCAGAGGGGCTATAATTGGAGATACCATTGTTTCTGGTACAGAAGTTCCTATATCAATGGGAAATGCCCTACCTTTGAGTGCGGTTTGAACTATTGATTTACGTAATTGGAAGTAACCGATTAGGTTTACGACGAAACCTAGGAATCGATCACTGATCCAATCGGAGTACCTCTACGGGATAGACCTCAACAGAAAACTGTTGAGTAACGGCAGCAAGTGATTGAGTTCAGTAGTTCCTCATAGAAAATTATTGACTCTAGAGATATGGTAATATGGAGAAGACAAAATTGTTTGAAGCGCGCACAGAACCGGAAGCGCCCCTTGTTTCAAAGAGAGGAGGACGGGTTATTCACATTTAATTTGATGGTCAGAGGCGAATTGAAAGCTAAGCAGTGGTAATTAGAAAGACCCCCGGGGAAAAATAGAGATGTCTCCTACGTTACCCGTAATATGTGGAAGTATCGACGTAATTTCATAGAGTCATCCGGTCTGAATGCTACATGAAGAACATAAGCCAGATGACGGAACGGGGAGACCTAGGATGTAGAAGATCATAACATGAGTGATTCGGCAGATTTGGATTCCTATATATCCACTCATGTGGTACTTCATCATACGATTCATATAAGATCCATCTGTCTAGATATCATCATATCCATCTGTCTAGATATCATCATATACATCTAGAAAGCCGTATGCTTTGGAAGAAGCTTGTACGGTTTGGGAAGGGGTTTTGATTGAGAAAAAAGAAGAATCTACTTCAACCGATATGCCCTTAGGCACGGCCATACATAACATAGAAATCACACTTGGAAAGGGTGGACAATTAGCTAGAGCAGCAGGCGCTGTAGCGAAACTGATTGCAAAAGAGGGTAAATCGGCCACATTAAGATTACCATCTGGGGAGGTCCGTTTGATATCCAAAAACTGCTTAGCAACAGTCGGACAAGTGGGTAATGTTGGGGTGAACCAAAAAAGTTTGGGTAGAGCCGGATCTAAGTGTTGGCTAGGTAAGCGTCCTGTAGTAAGAGGAGTAGTTATGAACCCTGTAGACCATCCCCATGGGGGCGGTGAAGGGAGAGCCCCAATTGGTAGAAAAAAACCCACAACCCCTTGGGGTTATCCTGCGCTTGGAAGAAGAAGTAGGAAAAGGAACAAATATAGTGATAGTTTTATTCTTCGTCGCCGTAAATAGAAACATTGAAAATTGAATCTTTGGAATTGGAAATCATGTGATGGGCGAACGACGGGAATTGAACCCGCGCATGGTGGATTCACAATCCACTGCCTTGATCCACTTGGCTACATCCGCCCCTTCCCTTATCTAGCTAAAGGATTTTCTCTTTTTTCCATTCATCATTATACTTCAGATTAAGATCGAGATATTGGACATAGAATGCCAATTTAAAAAATGGAAAAAAAGGAGTAATCAGCCGTGACACGTTCACTAAAAAAAAATCCTTTTGTAGCTAATCATTTAGCGGGAAGAATTGAAAAACTCAACAGGAGGGAGGAGAAAGAAATCATAGTGACTTGGTCTCGGGCATCTACCATTATACCCACAATGATTGGCCATACAATCGCTATTCATAATGGAAAGGAACATTTACCTATTTATATCACAGATCGTATGGTCGGTCACAAATTGGGAGAATTCGCACCTACTCTCACTTTCGTGAGACACGCGAGAAACGAGAATAAATCTCGTCGTTAGTCGTTCTACTAAGTATTCATGTGAAAAGCCTTATCTTAATAGTCTTTCTAATAGTCTTTCTAATAGTATTTAGACTTAAGAGTCTTTATCTTATAGTAAGAGTATAGGTATATTTCTTTTTCTAGTATACTAATATACTCACTTTTCTGACTTATCTTATACTATACTTCACCTAGGCACTTATCATTCATTGGCGGGGGAGAACTTTTATGATAAATATGATAAAGAACGAAAATTCGGATAGAGAAGCAAAAG